TATGGATCCGTATCTGTGAAAATCACATAAAATATTTATTTTTTATTTATAGTAGTAATAGTAGTACATAAAATAAACTATCCGGACAAACAAATAATTACTACTATACTATATCCGTGTATTGAAGGTATAGTATCAAATGTACCAAGGAAATCCAATTGGTTGATAAACTAAACAATAAAAAAAGAAAAGGATTCTTTGGTCTATTTTCGGCGTGCTTCTAATAACTAATAATTTGTAATAAAAAAGTTAAAAATAAGAAATAAACCAAAAAACTAATAAAAACAAAGATTCACGTTTTTATTCTATTCTATTAATGGGTCAAGCTAAAAGAGAGAATACACCTATAAAACTAAATATATTTTATTGAAATAGAATGGAAGACAATAAATAAGTTCTAGAATTATATTCTACAATTAACCCGTTAATGATTCCGAATAAAAAACTCATTAATGGGTCCTTTTTCTTGGGTGAAGTTGTTGACCTTGGTAGTTCCTATGATTCATATCAAAATGAAGTATTAACTTTTCACTAGTAACGATTATATCATTTGATCAATTGTAACTTCTTAATTTGCATATTTGACGGATTTGGTAAAGAATCAAAAAAAATATAAAAATGAGGTCTTGCATATCTTAATTTTTTTATTGAGTTCTTTACAAAAGAAATAAGATCTGTTGAATCGGAAAAAATTAATTAATTTAATTAATATTATAATAAAAAAAGGGGGTTTTTATTTTTTTATGGAACATACATATCCATATGCATGGATCATACCTTTCATTCCACTTCTAGTTCCTGTGTTAATAGGAGTAGGGCTTCTCCTTTTTCCGACGTCAACCAAAAGTATTCGTCGTATGTGGGCTTTTCCTAGTGTTTTCTTATTAAGTATACTTCTTCTTTTTTCGGCTGATCTGTCTATTGGGCAAATAAATAGCAATTCCATATATCAATATGTATGGTCTTGGACTATCAATAATGATTTTTCTTTTGAGTTCGGACACTTGATCGACCCACTTACTTCTATTATGTTAATATTAATCACTACTGTTGGAATTATCGTTCTTATTTATAGTGATAATTATATGTCTCATGATCAAGGATATGTAAGATTTTTTGCTTATATGAGTTTTTTCAATACTTCCATGTTGGGATTGGTTACTAGTTCTAATTTGATACAAATTTATATTTTTTGGGAATTGGTTGGAATGTGTTCTTATCTATTAATAGGTTTTTGGTTCACACGACCTGTTGTGGCAAATGCTTGTCAAAAAGCTTTTGTAATTAATCGTATAGGAGATTTTGGTTTATTCTTAGGAATTTTGGGTCTTTATTGGATAACAGGTAGTTTTGAATTTCGGGATTTGTTCGAAATATTTAATAACTTAAGTTATAATAATGATTTTTTATTTGTTACTTTGTGTGCTTTTCTATTATTTTCCGGTGCAGTTGCTAAATCTGCACAATTCCCTCTTCATGTATGGTTACCCGATGCCATGGAGGGGCCTACCCCTATTTCGGCTCTTATCCATGCTGCTACGATGGTAGCAGCGGGCATTTTTCTTGTTGCTCGGCTTCTTCCTCTTTTCATAGTTATACCTTACATAATGAATGTAATATCTTTAATAAGTATAATAACAGTACTATTAGGAGCTACTTTAGCTCTTGCTCAAAAAGATATTAAGAGAAGTTTAGCCTATTCTACAATGTCTCAATTGGGTTATATGATGTTAGCTCTAGGCATGGGCTCGTATCGAGCTGCTTTATTTCATTTGATTACTCATGCTTATTCGAAAGCATTATTGTTTTTAGGATCTGGATCGATTATTCATTCAATGGAAGCTATCGTTGGATATTCTCCAGATAAAAGTCAGAATATGGTTCTTATGGGCGGTTTAACAAAATATGTGCCAATTACAAAAACGGCTTTTTTATTAGGTACACTTTCTCTTTGTGGTATTCCACCACTTGCTTGTTTTTGGTCCAAAGATGAAATTCTTAATGATACTTGGTTATATTCACCGATTTTCGCAATAATAGCTTGTTCCACAGCCGGGTTAACCGCATTTTATATGTTTCGAATTTATTTACTTACTTTTGAAGGGCATTTAAACATGAATTTTAAAAATTACAGTGGTAAAAAAATGAGCTCGTTCTATTCAATATCTCTATGGGGTAAAGAAGGCACAAAAGCAAGTAAAAAAAAATGGAGTTTATTAACTTTATTAACAATGAATAATAATGAGAGGAATTCTTTTTTTTCGAAAAAGACATACCAAATTGGTAGTAATCTAAAAAAAATAAAACAACCCTTTATTACTCACTTTGCAACTTGGAATAAGAAAAATGTTTTATATCCCCACGAATCAGATAATACTATGCTATTCTCTCTGCTTGTATTGGTCTTATTTACTTTGTTCGTTGGAGCCATAGGAATTTCTTTCCTTCAAGAAGGAGAGTATTTTAATCTATTATCTAAATGGTTAACCACGTCTATAAA